GTGAAAAAGTTAAGACCCAGGGCTAGAGGACGTAGTTATCCGATAAAAAGACCCACTTGTCATATAACAATTGTATTAAAAGATAAATCTAAATTTTAGAGATTCATCTAAAATTTAGATTTATCTTTAGAAAAAAAATGGATGAAAAGATAATATAATAAAAAAATATGGGACAAAAAATAAATCCACTTGGTTTCAGACTTGGTACAACCCAAAATCATCATTCCTTTTGGTTCGCACAACCAAAAAATTTTTATGTAGGTCTACAAGAAGATGAGAAAATACGAAATTGTATCAAGAACTATGTACAAAAAAATAAGAGAATATCCCCAGGTTTCGAAGGAATTGGAATTGCACGAATAGAAATTCAAAAAAGAATCGATTTGATCCAGGTCATAATCTATATTGGGTTTCCAAATTTATTAATAAAGGGCCGAACACGAGGGATCGAAGAATTACAGATGAATGTACAAAAAGAGTTTCATTCTGTGAACCGAAGACTCAATATTGCTATCACAAGAATTGAAAAACCTTATGGACACCCTAATATTCTTGCAGAATATATGGCTTCACAATTAAGAAATAGAGTTTCGTTTCGAAAGGCAATGAAAAGAGCTATTGAATTAACTGAACAAACAGATACAAAGGGAATTCAAATACAAATTGCAGGGCGTATCGACGGAAAAGAAATTGCACGTGTCGAATGGATCAGAGAAGGTAGGGTTCCTCTACAAACAATTCGTGCTAAAATTGATCATTGTTCCTATACAATTCGAACTATCCATGGAGTATTAGGCCTAAAAATTTGGATATTTGTGAACGAGGAATAATAGACCTTTTTTTATCTTGCCATTCTGTCCAGTGATAGAACAAAAAATTAGAAACTATTTCTGTTTTTTTCCTTTTTCCGTTAAATCAAACAAAAATAAACAATTCTAATTCTATAAGGTTGAATAAAAAATAGATTAATCTCATATAATTGCTATGCTTAGTGTGTGACTCGTTAGTTTTTTCTTTAGAGTTTAAAGCTGGGCTTCAAAAAAAAAAAGACTGACCCCCACTATGAACTTAATAACTATATAAAATAATAAAATAAACGAAAAACTAATAACCAACTTATTGCTTCGTATTGTCGAGATCCCAAGAAACAGTCACTATATGACTGAATGACTGAATCAATCATATAGTTGTAACAACTGCAATTTTCATAAAAAACAAATCTGATTATGGATTTTGAAGAAAAAAAAATAAAGGGATGCGGATAAATGGAAAGGTGATAGAAAGAGAGAACAAAAATATCAATGATAGATGATTCCAATATGTATGGTCTATGAATCACCTCATAAAAGGCAGTGTGATAAAGCATTAATATTAATATTGATATATTAATATATATAATAATACAAATAATAAAGTATAATATAAATAATAAAGAGCCCTGGGTTAATAGAAACTGAGGAGATTGACTCGGGAACAAATTTTGTTGGGAGCTCCGTTGCAGAGTTCAGGCCTAACCATTAATGGAGAAGCTATAGGAACGACGAAACCTGTGACTATATAAGATTCTACTATTAAAATATAAATAAAATATAAAATAAAAATAAATCCTAATGATTCATCGGGCGGGATGGCGGAACGAACCAAGAACAAATTGATTTACTCTGAGAGGTCATGGATTGATCCTACGAATGAAGCAGGAAAGAGTCAATATCCGCCCGCGAAATCCTTATTTATTTATTGTATTACAATACAATATTGTCTTGACTCGATAAGAGTAAAAAAAAAATAGGGATTCGTTATAAAAAATAAGCATTATCTTTATCTATAAATATACACATCTAGCCATATATGGAGCTTCCTATGTAATAAATGAAATATCAATAAATCCCATTACTTAGTTTAGTGTACTAATTATTAAATATATGTGTATCTGTATCGAATCTTTTCATTCGCGAGGAGCTGGATGAGAGGAAACTCTCATGTCCGGTTCTGTAGTAGAGGTGGGATTAAGAAAAAACCATCAACTATAACCCTAAAAGAACTAGATTTCGTAAACACCATAGAGGAAGAATGAAGGGAATATCTTGTCGGGGCAATCATATTTGTTTCGGCAGATACGCTCTTCAGGCACTTGAACCCGCTTGGATCACAGCTAGACAAATAGAAGCAGGGCGAAGAGCAATGACACGATATGCGCGTCGTGGTGGAAAAATATGGGTACGTATATTTCCAGACAAACCTGTTACAATAAGACCTACGGAAACACGTATGGGTTCGGGGAAAGGATCTCCCGAATATTGGGTATCCGTTGTTAAACCAGGCCGAATACTTTATGAAATGGGTGGAGTATCAGAAACTGTAGCCAGAGCAGCTATCTCAATAGCTGCGTGCAAAATGCCTATACGAACTCAATTTATTATTTCAGGATAGGGATATAGAACTAAAGATAAACAAAAGGGGTATTGAGGATGAAAAAACAACCGCGGGTTTATTTATTTCTAGACAAACACTATTTCTTTTTTTCCTCATTCTTTGCATTGAAATAACAGATTCAAATAAAAATGATATGATTCAACCTCAGACCCATTTGAATGTAGCAGATAACAGCGGAGCTCGAGAATTGATGTGTATTCGAATCATAGGAGCTGGTAATCATCGATATGCTCATATTGGTAATGTTATTGTTGCTGTAATCAAAGAAGCAGTGCCCAATATGCCTCTAGAAAGATCAGAAGTAATTAGAGCTGTAATTGTACGTACATGTAAAGAACTCAAACGTGACAACGGTATGATAATACGATATGATGACAATGCTGCGGTTGTCATTGATCAAGAAGGAAATCCAAAAGGAACTCGAGTTTTTGGCGCGATTGCTCGGGAATTGAGACAGTTGAATTTTACTAAAATAGTTTCATTAGCTCCTGAAGTATTATAAATACTAGTAGATGAAACTCTGATATAGTTATAGTAGGATATCTGAAATGGATTAAATTAGTAGATTGTGTTTCACGCATATACTTTTAATAATTAATAATTGAAATTGAATAATTCAAAATAAAAAAACATGTTGATTATATCAAAATTAAGAAGCACCAATAATTAGAATTCGTCATGGGCAGAGACGCTATTGCTGATATAATAACTTCTATAAGAAATGCTGACATGAGTAAAAATGGAACGGTTCGAATAGCATCCACTAATATCACCGAAAACATTGTTAAAATACTCCTACGAGAAGGTTTTATTGAAAACGTTCGGAAACATCAGGAAAGTAACAAAGATTTCTTGGTTTCAACCTTGCACCATAGAAGGACTAGGAAAGGAATATATAGAACTATTTTAAAACGTATCAGTCGACCTGGTCTACGAATCTATTCCAACTATCAAAAAATTCCTAAGATTTTAGGTGGAATGGGAATTGTAATTCTTTCCACTTCTCGAGGCATAATGACAGATCGAGAAGCTAGACTAGAAAAAATTGGAGGAGAAATTTTGTGCTATATATGGTGATCTTCCTACGGTATCCTAATTTGATCTCTAACTTCCTATTTGTGAAATAGAGAGGAAAAGTGAGTTATATAACTCTTCCTCCATTAGTTGATAATATTTCAAAGGGTTACCTGGATGAAAGAACAAAAATTGATTCATGAAGATTTAATTACTGAATCACTTCCCAACGGTATGTTCCCGAGATAATGAAGATCTAATTCTAGGTTATATTTCAGGGAGGATCCGACGCAGTTTGATACGGATACTGCCGGGAGATAGAGTCAAAATCGAAATAAGTCGGTATGATTCAACTAGAGGACGTATAATTTATAGACTCCGCAACAAAGATTCGAGCGATTAGATGATTTTTGAAAACATTCCTTTGGTGAGAGATACAACTCGAAGCTCAAAAATAAAATACAAGAGACTTATTTTCTTCCAAGGAATAGATTCCAAATTAAGGTAAGGAGTGAGAAATATGAAAATAAGAGCTTCTGTTCGTAAAATTTGTGAAAAATGTCGACTGATCCGTAGGCGCGGACGAATTATAGTGATTTGTTCCAATCCGAGACATAAACAGAGACAAGGATAATCTTTCTTTTATAAAATTTCTCAAAGAAGGGCCATGTAAAAATAAAGGATCTGTTTTAACATGAAATGGATATTTCCGTATCTTTCTGTATATTTCTGATTCATATTTATGAGATGAAAAAATATGGCAAAACCTATACCAAAAATGGGTTCACGTAGGAATGGACGTATTGGTTCACGTAAGAATGGACGTAGAATACCAAAAGGGGTTATTCATGTTCAAGCGAGTTTCAACAATACTATTGTAACTGTTACAGATGTACGAGGTCGGGTGGTTTCTTGGGCATCCGCCGGTACTTCTGGATTCAAAGGCACAAGAAGAAAGACACCCTATGCTGCTCAAGCCGCCTCCTCAAACGCTATTCGTACTGTAGTGGATCAGGGTATGCAACGAGCAGAAGTTATGATAAAGGGTCCTGGTCTCGGAAGAGACGCAGCATTACGGGCCATTCGTAGAAGTGGTATACTATTAAGTTTCGTACGTGATGTAACACCTATGCCACATAATGGATGTCGACCTCCTAAAAAAAGACGTGTGTAAAAATAAGAATTAAACGGATTGCAAGAGAAATAAATGATTCAATGATCTGATCAAATAATAATATTTAGTATGGTTCGAGAGGAAATAGCAGGATCCACTCGAACACTACAGTGGAAATGTGTTGAATCAAGAGTAGACAGTAAGCGTCTTTATTATGGTCGTTTCGTTCTGTCCCCGCTCATGAAAGGTCAAGCCGATACCATAGGTATTGCCATGCGAAGGGCTCTACTTGGGGAAATAGAAGGAACATGTATCACACGTGCAAAATCTGAGAGGGTGCCGCATGAATATTCTACGATAGTAGGTATTGAGGAATCAGTACATGAAATTTTAATAAATTTGAAAGAAATTGTATTGAGAAGTAATCTGTATGGAGTTA